ACTTTAATGTAAAGTTTAATAATTTTGGTTCAAGAAACCTAAAAGGTATTATATTTTAATATCAGGTTTTTGAAAATAGTAGAAAACCATTAATCTAATTGGAAAGCACAATCTTTTTTATATATTTAGATTGTGCTTTCTGTGGATTGATGGTTTTCTACTATTTCTTGGTATATAGGATCTTGTTGTATATATATATAATCTACAGAATATCAGTTCTATTAGGTTCATCTATATATATATAATAAATTTATTAAATAGTCAACACCACTTTAGTGTGTATGCATATAAAAAAATTTTAAATACTTATAGTTAAAATGTATTATATGCAGTATATTTATATATATATATATCTATTAAATAATGCTTATATATTATAAAAAATATATTATACCAACCTCGTAAAAAAACTATTGTTTATTTTCAAAGCATGGGTGGGAAAAGGCACCAATTTTAATGGTATTAAAATTTTGATCACTATTTATCATCATCACCGATAATTTTTCCTTTTTTGCTAGAAAAAAAAAAGAGGAAAAATTAGGTATAGTATTAATAGTATTGTTCTTTTTAATGATTGTTGATTATTTGTTATTATGTTTTGAAGAGAAATGTTGAATAGTTTGGTGGCTGTTCACGTTTTTGAAATGCTTGGGGGCGTGCCCCCCAAGATCTCTTGGACCCGCAGAATGATTTGGGTTTTTTAAGTTTATTTATTCTTTAATTTTTTAATTTTGTATATTATTAAGGTTAATTTATAAGTTGATCCGATAATTAGGTCGTGAATAATAAAGTTGAGAGTTGTTGATTTAGGAAATGTTGAATAGTTTGGCTGGCTGTTCACGTTTTGAAATGCTTGGGGGCGTGCCCCCCAAGATCTCTTGGACCGCAAAATGATTTGGGTTTTTTAAGTTTATTTATTCTTTAATTTTTTAATTTTGTATATTATTAAGGTTAATTTATAAGTTGATCCGATAATTGGGTCGTGAATAATAAAGTTTTATTCTTGCTTTGTTATTTGCATTTAGGAGATTTTACATATATTGAATATCTAAAGGATAAATATAGTAGTAATTAGTATTATACAATAAGGTTATTTTTGATATAGTTTTTCTTATAGTGTTGGTTAAATGCGTGCCAGCTGCCGCGGTTAGACGTGAAATACGAGTAAATAATTTTGATTGGAAGTTAATTGTTTTTTTTTCATATATTTTATTATTAGTTTTGGTGGAATAAAGTAAATTGTGTTTAATTGGTTAATAATATTATGAGGCTTCGAAATATATTTGATAAACTAGGATTAGATACCCTATTATATGTTATGTAAATCTAGATATATTGGGGTAGTAGTAGGTATGATCTTGAAACCCAAAGAATTTGGCGGTGTTTTAGTCCATTCAGAGGAATCTGTCCTGTGATTGATAATACACGATTTATGTTACTTAATCTTGTTATCAGTTTATATACCGCCGTCAGTAAGATTATCTTGTGGAGAGTATAAAATTTCATTATATTTTATTTTATATTATGTCAGGTCAAGGTGTAGCTAATGATTAAGTAGTGATGGATTACAATAAGTTTATTTATATGGATAGTAATTTGAATAATTTATTTGAAGGTGGATTTGATTGTAAATTAGTATAAATTAATTAATTGATTTTGGCTCTAGAATGTGTACATATCGCCCGTCGCTCTCGTTTTAAGATGAGATAAGTCGTAACATAGTAGATGTACCGGAAGGTGTATCTGGAATGGCAAAGTAGAGCTTGGATAGTGAGCGTTCCATTTACGTTGGAGAGGTTTTGTGCAAATCAGATATTTTGATAATATAAATATTATTGTTATTATTAATTAAAAGTATTTTTTATGTTATTATTTTAGTATTGTTATGAATTTATTTATATTATTATAGTTTATTATTACAGTGATGGTTGAATGAAAGAGTTGAAAATTTTATTTTTAAGGAGAAAAGTTTTTGTACCTTTTGTATCAGGGTTTATTAAAAATTATTAATTTATTTTTTTGTTCTCGAATTGGAAAGAGTTATTTGTTTATGATTTATATTGTTATATAAATATATTGAATTGATAAGTGGTAATGAAATGTTATTCGTTTTCTTGGATATCTAGTTTCTCAAGATGGAAATTTAATTTTGGTTTTTTATTATAATATTTATTAGTATTTAAATTTATTTATGTATTATAGGAAATACTTATGATTCTGGGGATAAGCTCGGATTTAAAATTTAGATATATAATATCATTGTTTTGGAATATGAGCTTTTAATTAGCTATTATTTGTGAGTTTGTTATAGGTCAATTTATTTAATTATTTATATGATTATATTGAGTGTATATTGGGATGTTAAAATTAATTTTTATTTTATGTAATAATGATGTAATTAGTAAATGATTTGATTGTTTGAATTATGTTGATGTTTATTTATTTTAAGGAATTAGGCAAAATAATTGTTCGCCTGTTTAACAAAAACATGTCTTCTTGAAATGATATGAAGTCGTGCCTGCCCAATGAGTATTTGAATGGCCGCGGTATATTGACCGTGCAAAGGTAGCATAATCATTAGTCTCTTAATTGGAGGCTGGAATGAATGGTTTGACGAAACAATTACTGTCTCTTGATAATGATTTGAATTTTACTTTTGAGTTAAAAGGCTCAAATGTTGATAGGGGACGAGAAGACCCTATAGATCTTGATAATTTATATTAATTTTTTTGTTTGGATGGTATTTATTAAATTTTAGTATATTGTATTTGGTTGGGGTGACAAGAGAATATAATAACTTCTTATTATTGAACTATGATGATTGATTAATTGATCCTATATTATGGAATAAAGATAAAGATACCTTAGGGATAACAGCGTAATGTTATTGGAGAGTTCTTATTGATAATAAAGATTGCGACCTCGATGTTGGATTAAGAAAATTATTAGGTGCAGAAGCTTAATTTATTGGTCTGTTCGACCATTAAATTCTTACATGATCTGAGTTCAAACCGGCGTGAGCAAGGTTGGTTTCTATCTCTATTTATTTTTATATATTTTAGTACGGAAGGGATTGAATATATTAAATGTTTTATTGTTTAGAATGATATTAATACTATTTTGGCAGAATTAAGTGCTATGAATTTAGAATTCATGAATGTAATAGTATTACATATAGTATTGTCTAATTATTTATTGGGTTTGTTCAATTATATTGTATTAGTTATTTTTGTTTTGATTGGTGTGGCTTTTTTAACTTTGGTGGAACGTAAAGTATTGGGTTATATTCAGATTCGAAAAGGTCCTAATAAGGTAGGTATTATAGGTATTCCTCAGCCTTTTGCTGATGCTATTAAATTATTTTGTAAGGAACAGACTTACCCTATAATGTCTAATTATTTAATATATTTTTTTTGTCCAGTGTTTAGTTTATTTATATCTTTATTGGTTTGATTAATTTATCCTTTAGGATGTGAATTAATTTCATTTGATTTGGCATTGTTGTTCTTTTTTTGTTGTACAGGGATGGGAGTTTATTCTATGATGTTAGCTGGTTGATCTTCTAATTCTAATTATGCTTTATTAGGTGGGCTTCGTGCTGTAGCTCAAACGATTTCTTATGAGGTGAGAATGTCACTTATTTTATTAAGATACATTGTATTGGTTGGGGGTTTTGGAATGAATTTATTTTATTGTCACCAGTTGTTTATATGATTCTTTTTTCTTTGTGTTCCTTTATTTTTTTGTTGATTTTCTTCTTGTTTAGCTGAAACTAATCGTACTCCTTTTGATTTTTCGGAAGGTGAATCTGAATTGGTATCTGGATTTAATATTGAGTATAGAAGAGGTGGATTTGCATTAATTTTTATAGCCGAATATTCAAGAATTTTGTTTATGAGAATGTTGACTGTTTTAATCTTTTTTGGAGGTGATTTATTTTCTTTGTTGTTTTATTTTATATTGGTTTTTATGTCATTTATTTTCATTTGAGTACGTGGAACGTTACCACGTTTTCGTTATGATAAATTGATATATTTGGCTTGAAAAATTTATTTGCCTGTTTCTTTAAATTATTTTATTTTTTTTTGTTGTTTTTCGTTTTGAATTAATAATAGTTAAGTTTATTGAGACATTTTAGGAAATAAGTTAATAGAATAGTGAATTCTATCTTTTGTTTTCAAAACAAATGCTTTAAGCTTATTAACTTAGTTTGTTAGTTGGTCTCATAATTTAAAGGTTATGGGATTAATTAAGAAGTATAAAAAGTATAGGAAAGTTAGAATTTGTCCTGTTAAGATGAAAGGTTCTTCAACTGGCCGTGCTCCAATTCAAGTTAATAATATAACAATTGATGTATATGATCAAAATAAGAATTGATTAAATGGGTAGAATTGTATTCTACGGAATTTGTTATTGGAAGTGAAAGGTAAGATGAATAGAATGGCAATAGATGTTACAAGAGCTATAACTCCTCCTAGCTTGTTGGGAATTGATCTTAAAATTGCATATGCAAATAAAAAATATCATTCTGGTTGAATATGTACGGGGGTCACTAAAGGGTTGGCTGGAATAAAATTATCAGGATCTCCTAATAGATAAGGATTTGTTAGTGATAAAATAGTTAATATTATTATTATAAATAGAAATCCTACAATATCTTTAAAAGTAAAGTATGGGTGAAATGGGATTTTGTCTAAATTTCTATTAATTCCTATAGGATTATTTGAACCTGTTTGATGAAGAAATAATAAGTGAATTATTACAAATGCAGCTACGATAAATGGAATTATAAAATGAAAAGTAAAGAATCGGGTTAAGGTAGCATTATCAACTGCAAATCCACCTCATACTCATTGTACTAGTTCATTACCAAGATAAGGAATTGCTGATAGTAAATTAGTAATAACGGTGGCTCCTCAAAATGATATTTGACCTCATGGTAAAACATAACCTATAAAAGCGGCAGCTATAACTAGAAATAAGATAATAACTCCTACTATTCAAGTGTATATTAAATTATAAGATCCATAATATATTCCACGTCCTACATGAATATAAAGACAGATGAAAAAGAATGATGCTCCATTGGCATGGAGAGTTCGTAGTAATCAACCAAAATTTACATCTCGACAAATATGTGTTACTCTATTAAATGCTATGTTAATATCAGCAGTATAGTGTATGGCTAGGAAGATTCCTGTTATAAGTTGAATTACTAAACATAATCCTAGTAATGATCCAAAGTTTCATCATGTTGAAATATTTGATGGTGTTGGTAAGTCAATTAAGGAATTATTAATGATTTTGATTAGAGGGTGTCTTGATCGTAAAGGTTTATTCATTAGTTTGAGTGTCGTAATGGTCCTTCTTGAAAGGAAGTAATTTTTACAATAATGATCAAAGTAATTAGAAGGTAAATAATTGTTGTGATTGTTAATGAGAAATTGGGATAATTATATAATTGATTTAGGTTATTTCTTTCTATTGATAAATTGATAAAATTATTTATGAAGGATTCGTTTTTGAGTAGATTTGATAATAGGTGGTTGTTATAATTAATTAATATTATTATTAATATGGGGATTAAAGTTGTGAAAATTAATATGGTTTTAGTGGGTAGTTGAAATATTTCATTGGATGCTAGTCTTGTAATATAAATAAATAATACTATTATACCTCCTAGGAAAGTGTTATGAATAGGATGTATGAAAATCAAAAGGAATATGAAATTGATCCTGTGGTTAAGCAAATTATTGTTGTTTGTATAATAATTAATATGGTGATGGCTAAGGGATGATTTATTATGATGAATGTTATATTGATAATTATAATAATGAATGTTATTGTTAATAAGAAAATATCAGAGAATAGTTTAATTAAAATATTAATTTTGGGGATTAGTGATGGAACATAATGTTCTTTCTCTGAAGTTTTAAAAGATAATCTTAATTTTGGTTTACAAGACCAATGTTTTATTTTAAACTATTAAAACTTATGTTTACATTTTTGTGTTTTGTAGTGGTTATGTTTTGTTATTTGAGAGGGCTTTGAGTTTATTGTTCTAAACGAAAGCATTTATTGATTATTTTATTAAGTTTGGAGTATATAGTGTTGTTTACTTTTTTTATGTTAATATCTTGATTAGGAATATTATCTTATGAATTGTTTTTTTCAATGATTTATTTGGTGTTTGCGGTTTGTGAAGGTTCTTTAGGTTTGGGTATTTTAATTTCTATAGTACGTTCTCATGGGAATGATTATTTTCAATCTTTTGTAGTATTACGATGTTAAAATTTATTTTATTATTAATGTTTATGATCCCTCTTTCTTTTTTAAATGGAATATTTTGATGGGTGGTTCAGTTTTTATTTTTTTTTATAACATTTATTTATATATTATCTATTAATGTTAGTGGAAATTTTGAAGGTTTAAGATATAATTGGGGCTTTGATTTATTATCATATGGTTTGATTTTGTTGAGATTTTGAGTTTGTGGATTAATAATTGTGGCTAGAGTTTCAGTTTATCATTATGATTATTATAAGAATTATTTTATTTTCATAATTATTTTTTTAATATTAATATTAATATGTGCTTTTTCAAGTATTGATATATTATCTTTTTATATTTTTTTTGAAAGAAGATTAATTCCTACGTTATTTTTAATTTTAGGATGAGGTTATCAACCTGAACGTGTACAGGCTGGTATTTATCTATTGTTTTATACATTATTAGCATCATTACCTTTATTAATTAGTTTATTAAGTTTTTATACTAGAAATGGGACTTTGTATTTATATGGGGTTTGAGGGGATGAAATTATAAATGTATATATTTATTTAAGAATGATTGTTGCTTTTTTAGTTAAAATACCTATGTTTATGGTTCATTTATGATTACCTAAAGCTCATGTTGAAGCTCCTATTTCTGGTTCAATGGTATTAGCTGGTGTTTTATTGAAGTTAGGTGGTTATGGGTTAATACGTATTTTTAGTATTATAACATTATGCTGTATAAAATATAATTATATTTGAATTGGTATTAGATTAGTTGGTGGATTTTTAATAAGTTTAGTATGTTTACGTCAGGTTGATTTGAAATCTTTAATTGCTTATTCTTCTGGTAGTTCATATAGGTATAGTATTAAGTGGATTAATGACTTTGAATTCTTGAGGTTTTTGTGGGTGTTTTTTAATAATAATTGGGCATGGTTTATGTTCATCTGGATTATTTTGTTTATCAAATATTGTATATGAACGGTTAGGAAGTCGTACTTTGATTATTATTATGGGGTTAATATGTTTAATACCTACTTTAACATTGTGATGATTTTTACTTACTTCTTCTATTATAGCAGCTCCTCCTTCATTGAATTTGTTGGCGGAAATTACATTAATTATTACAGTAATAAGATGAAATTGATTTACAATGTTAATGATTGCTTTTATATCATTTTTTGGGTGCTGCTTATAGATTGTATTTATTCTCTTATAGTCAGCATGGAATGAATTTTTCTGGTTTATATAGTTATATTAATGGTTATTTTCGTGAATATATATTGTTATTTTTACATTGGTTTCCTTTATATATGTTATTTTTACGAGGGGATTATTTTTTTTCTTGTATTTAGCTTTATTAGTTTATTAAAATGTTGATTTGTGATTTCAAAGGATATTATGAATATATTAGGCTATTAATTATAATAATTTATTTGGATATTGTCTTTTGTTGTGTTATTTATTTTTGTTTTAATTATATTTTTTTTTTGGTTTTTTTGATTATATATTTTTTATTGTTATTTTTTTGGATTGATTGAACGGTTCTATTGTTTTTATAATTTTTATTTTTGATTGATGTCTCTTATTTTTATATCTTTTGTTATATATATTTCTTCTTTAGTTATTTATTATAGAGAGGATTATATATCTGGTGAAGTAAATATAAATCGTTTTATTATAATTGTTTTAATGTTTATTCTTTCTATAGGCCTTTTAATTATTAGTCCTAATTTAATTAGTATTTTGTTAGGTTGAGATGGTTTGGGGTTTAGTTTCTATGTGTTTAGTTATTTATTATCAGAATGTAAAGTCTTACAGTGCTGGTATATTAACTGCTTTATCAAATCGAATTGGTGATGTTTCTATTTTAATTTCTATTGCTTGAATATTAAATTTTGGTGGTTGAAATTACATTTATTATTATGATTTTATTTGTGATTCTTTTGAAATAAAAGTTATTACTATATTAATTATTCTTGCTTCTATAACTATGAGAGCTCAAATTCCTTTTTCTTCTTGACTTCCTGCAGCTATAGCTTCTCCCACACCCGTTTTTGCTTTATTGTTTTCTTCTACTCTTGTTACTGCGGGGGTGTTTATTTATTAATTCGGTTTGGAATAATTATTGAATTATATTCAATAAGTAATTTTGTTTTATTTATTGGTTGTTTAACTATATTTATATCAGGTTTGGGTGCTAATTTTGAGTTTGATTTAAAGAGGATTATTGCTTTATCTACGTTAAGCCAGTTAGGCCTTATGATGAGAACTATTGGTTTGGGTTATTATGATTTAGCTTTTTTTCATTTATTAACTCATGCTTTATTTAAGGCTTTATTATTTATGTGTGCCGGTATTATTATTCATGGCTTTAATGACCTTCAAGATATTCGTGGTATAGGGGGAATTATTAATCAAATACCTTTAACTTCTGTATGTTTTTTAATCTCTAATTTGGCATTGTGTGGTATACCTTTTTTGTCAGGATTTTATTCTAAGGATTTAATTTTAGAATTGAGATTAATAAGAAATTCTAATTTATTAATTTTCATACTATTTTTTCTTTCTACTGGATTAACAGTGTGTTATACTTTCCGATTAATTTATTATGTTGTGGTAGGTGAATTTAATTTTAAAAGAATACATTGTTTAGGTGATGAAAATTACGGGTTTATTGGGCCTATATTTATATTAGTATTAATATCTGTAATTGGTGGTTCATTAATATCATGAGTAATAATTTATACTCCTGTGATAATTTGTTTACCTTTTTATATAAAAATCTTGGCTTTAATGGTAAGTTTAATTGGTGGTTGAATGGGTTTTGAACTATCTTTGATAGTAAATTATAGTAGATTTTATTTTGATAAAAATTATTTAGTGAGATTTTTAGGTTCAATATGATTTATGCCTTATATCTCTACTTATATGATTAGTTCTTTCCCTTTATATAGTGGATTGAAGATTGTTCGTGTTATTGATTGTGGGTGGAGTGAAGAATATGGAGGTCAAGGTATATTTATATATTTGTATAAGATGAGAATAATAAATCAAGATTATCAATTTAATTATTTTAAGTATTATTTATTGAGATTTATATTTTGAGTATTTATTTTTGTAGTGTTTTTGATTTATACGGCATATTACTTGAATAGCTTATGAAGAGTATAACATTGAAGATGTTAAGGAGATATCATTATCTTTAGGTATTATTATTATTAATTGAAACCAAAAAGAGGTATATTATTGTTAATAATATCATTGAATTTATTTTCCAATTAAGGAAATGAGATGTTCAAGAGTGAGCTGCTAACTTATCTCTTTAGCGGTTGAATTCCGTTGTTATTTCTAATTTATATAGTTTATAATAAAACGGTATATTTTCATTATACAGAAAATGTTTTGATATTTATAAATAATTAAGGATTGATTAATCTTTCTTTCAGGTCGAAACTGAATGCATAATTGCTTCTTAATTGAGATTAATTGAATTAATCAATACCTTTTGAATGCAACCCAAATATTATATTTAACTATAATCCCTATTCTGCTCATTGTAGTACTCCTTGATTTCATTCCAAAATAACGGGTGGCACACCTCCATAATAATGGGTGGGAAAGAGTCTTCCCCATCAATATTGACCGCGGCTGTTATAGCGCAGATTCTCCCCCCCATTACATGAAAAAATTTCTCTCCTTTTGGAGAGATATTCTCAAAGGAGAAAGTCAGTCACGCTGCCGCCTCTTTTTTGGATCCAAATTCCCCATCTCAAATGAGAGGAGTTTTTCTCCATCTTGAAGTCTTTTTTTTTGGTAAAATTAATGATAAGGGTATTTATAATAATTGTGTAAAATAAAGGTTGAAAATAGTTAATCGTAGAAGTGATTATAATTATTTTTTTTTGAGAATCAATCCCTCTTGATTTGGAGTCCCATATACTATATATATACTAAATAAATATCTACCTCATCAGTAAAATGAGATATATAAAAATAATCATTCCATATTTCCAATGTCAGTATCATGCTGCTGCTTCAAATCCAAAATGGTGATTGGATGAAAAATGGAATATAATATGTCGTATTAAACATACTGATAAGAACGTTGTACCAATAATGACATGTAATCCGTGAAATCCTGTAGCTATAAAGAAAGATGATCCATAGACTGAATCTGCAATGGTAAATGGAGCTTCGATATATTCATATGCCTGTAAGATAGTAAAACATACTCCCAAAATAATTGTTAATAATAATCCTTGAGTGGTTTGTCTATAATTACTTTCTATTAATCTATGATGAGCTCATGTTACTGTGATTCCCGATGCAAGAAGAATAGCTGTATTTAGTAAGGGGATTTGTATAGGATTAAATGGTTTGATACCTGAGGGTGGTCACATTATTCCTAATTCAATAGTGGGAGCTAGTCTTCTATGGAAAAATGCTCAGAAAAAAGAAATGAAGAAAAATACTTCTGATACAATAAATAAGATTATTCCTCATCGTAATCCGAAGTTTACAACAGATGTATGTATTCCTTGGTAAGTTCCTTCTCGTGTAATATCACGTCATCATTGAATTATAGTTAGTAGGGTAATTAAAACTCCTGTTGAGATAATAATAAATTTATATTGATGAAATATTCTAATTAAACCTGCTGCTATTTTAATACCTCAAATAGCACCTGTAATGGGTCATGGTCTCATATTTACTAAATGAAATGGGTGATTTTGATGTGTTGACATTAATTTACTTCTCTGGAATATAATGTGGTTAATACAGCAAATACGTAAGATTGAATAATGGAAACTGCTAACTCAAGAATTAATAATAGAATTTGTGATAGAATAAGAATTTGAATTAAAATGGCTGAATTTATAATTATAGGCCCTGTATTTCCTAATAATGTTAATAGGAGATGTCCTGCAATTATATTTGCGGCTAATCGTACTGCTAAAGTTAATGGACGAATAATATTTCTAATCGTCTCAATACATACTATAAAAGGTATTAAAATGGGAGGGGTACCTTGAGGTACTAAGTGTGCAAATATATGTTGAGTATTATTAATTCAACCATATAATATAAATGATAATCAAAATGGTAGAGCTAATGATAGTGTAAATGTTAGATGACTAGATCTTGTAAAAATATAGGGAAATAATCCTAGGAAATTATTAAATAAGATGATAGAAAATACTGAAATAAATATGAATGATCTTCCTATATTTTTATTCCCTACTAGTAGAGTTTTGAATTCATTATATAATTTGTTGATCAATAAATTTCATATTAGTGATCTTCGGTTTGGAATTAATCAGTAGGAGGATGGCAAGATTAATATTCCTAGTAATGTTCTTAATCAATTTATTGGGATGTTAAAAATGTTAGATGTGGGATCAAATGAGGAGAATAAATTAGTTATCATTTTCAATTAGTTGAATTAATTTTGAAATATATTTTTTTCTTATTAAGGTTGGCTGAATTAAGAAAGTAATTTATTGTTATAATAATTATTAATGTTATAATAAAGAAAATTATTAAAGATATTCATATTATTGGGGCTATTTGAGGAATTAAGAGATATTACCATAGTAATAATTTTAATATGACATATTAATGTTATAATTAACTAATCTCTTTCATTAGAAGTAGTCGTTAATTACTATAATATGATTTAAGAGACCATTACTTACTTTCAGTCATCTAATGATGAATAGTTTTTTACTCAATTAATAAAAGTTTTTAAATTTACTCTTTCAATTACGATTGGTATAAAACTGTGATTAGCACCACAGATTTCTGAACATTGTCCATAAAATACACCAGGTCGATTAATTATAAAGTTAATTTGATTTAATCGACCTGGTGTAGCATCGGTTTTTACCCCTAAAGCTGGTACTGTTCAAGAGTGAATTACATCAGCAGCTGTAACTAATGTTCGAACTTGGGTGTTTATTGGTAAAATTGTTCGATTATCTACATCTAGAAGACGAAATGATCTTATTTTTTCTAAAGTTGATATATAGGAATCAAATTCAATTGTGTTTTTAAAATCTATATATTCGTATGATCAATATCATTGATGTCCAATTGTTTTTATTGTAATTAAAGGATCTATAGATTCATCTAGTAAGTATAATAAACGTAAAGAAGGTAAAGCAATAAAAATTAATGTGATAGCAGGTAAAATGGTTCAAATAATTTCAATAGTTTGCCCTTCAAGAAGAAATCGATTGGTATAAAAATTGAAAAATAATATTGATATAATATATGATACGAGAACAGTAATTATTAATAAAATTAATAAGGTGTGGTCATGAAAAAAGATAAGTTGTTCTATCAGTGGGGACGATCTATTTTGTAAATTTAAATTGGATCATGTAGCCATATACTAAAAAAAGGATTCCTTTATTAATGAAGCTTAAATTCATTGCACTTTTCTGCCATATTAGTAGTTAGAAAGAATAGGAAGTTCCGAATATGAGTGTTCTGCAGGTGGTAAATTTTGGAATCATTCTAAGGATCTATTTAAATTTATTGAAAATAAAAGTTTTCGATGAGAAATCATTCTTTCTCATATGATGAAAATTAATATAATAATTCCGATTAAGGAAATGGTTGAACCTAGTGATGATAAAATATTTCATGAAGTATATGCATCTGGATAATCGGAATATCGTCGTGGTATGCCAGCTAATCCTAAAAAATGTTGAGGGAAGAATGTTAAATTAACCCCAATAAATATTACTATAAATTGTATTTTTAATCATTTGGGATTTATTGTTAGTCCTGTAAATAAAGGATATCAGTGAATGAATCCTGCTATAATTGCAAATACTGCTCCTATAGAAAGTACATAATGGAAGTGGGCAACTACATAATATGTATCATGTAAGATAATATCGATTGATGAATTTGCTAATACAATTCCTGTTAAACCTCCAATAGTGAATAGAAATACAAAGCCTAATGATCATAATAATGAAGGATTATAAGATAATTGAGATCCATGAAGGGTTGCTAATCAACTAAAAATTTTAATTCCTGTTGGTACAGCAATAATTATGGTTGCTGATGTGAAATATGCTCGGGTATCCACATCTATTCCTACTGTAAATATATGATGTGCTCATACAACAAATCCTAGTAAACCAATAGCTAGTATGGCATAAATTATTCCTAGTGTTCCAAATGCTTCCTTTTTTCCTCTTTCTTGTCTAATAATATGAGAAATTATACCAAATCCTGGTAAAATAAGAATGTAAACTTCTGGATGCCCAAAAAATCAAAATAAATGTTGATATAAAATAGGATCACCCCCTCCTGCAGGATCAAAAAATGAGGTATTTAAATTTCGGTCTGTTAATAGTATGGTAATAGCACCAGCTAATACTGGTAGTGATAGCAATAGTAAAAGAGCTGTAATACCAACGGCTCATACGAATAAAGGTGTTTGATCTATTGATATTCCAGGTGCTCGTATATTAATCATGGTTGTAATAAAATTTACAGCTCCTAGAATTGAGGAAATTCCCGCTAAATGTAATGAGAAAATGGCTAGATCAACTGATGCTCCTGCGTGAGCAATACCAGTTGATAAAGGTGGATATACTGTTCATCCCGTTCCTGCACCATTTTCAACTATTCTTCTGGTTAATAGAAGAGTTAATGATGGTGGTAATAATCAAAATCTTATATTGTTTATTCGTGGAAATGCTATATCAGGGGCTCCTAATATTAATGGAACTAATCAATTTCCGAAACCACCAATTATAATTGGTATTACTATAAAAAAGATTATAATAAATGCATGTGCAGTAACAATAACATTATAGGTTTGATCATCTCCAATAAGATATCCTGGTTGTCCTAACTCTGTTCGAATTAGGATACTTAAAGATGTGCCTACTATTCCAGATCAAGCTCCAAAAATGAAGTATAAAGTTCCAATGTCTTTATGATTAGTGGAAAATAATCATCGTTGCGATAAAGTGGCTGAATAATAGGCGATAGATTGTAATCCTTTTTATGAAAATTTTTTTTCCTTTATCATGTGGGGTCTTATATTCAATAATGATTTTAGACTGCAATTCTAAAGGTGTAATTTTACTAAGACCCAAAATGTCACTATTTCATTTTCAGCTTTGAAGGCTAATAGTTTTATTAACTTAAGACCTTATATTCTGAAAAATATAATAGGATATAAAGGAAGTAATAAAAGAGATATTCTTGTTAGTAAGGAAATTCAATTATAATTAATTATATTTTGATATCATTGTGAATAATTCCATTTTAATTGGTTAACATTAATAAGAAAAGATGATATTATTAGTCGGAGATAGTAGATTAAAGTAATTAATGTAAATAAGATTATAATTAGTGCTATAAATTGTAAATTGTTATGGCAAGAATTTTGAATAATTATTCATTTGGGTAAAAATTCGTAAAAATGGAGGTAATCCTCCAAGAGATATAAGATTAACTGAAATAAAAAAATTGAGTATTGGTGAATTTCATCTAAATGGAATCTGATTTGAATGTTGGGCGGAAATATTGGAGAAGATCATCAGAATTGTTGCTGATAAAATTGTATAAATAATGAAGTAAAATTGTCAGAGATTTTCTGATATTGATAATCATAATAATATTCATCCAATATGATTAATAGAGGAGTAAGATATGATTTTACGTGTTGATGTTTGATATAATCCTCCAATTGAACCAATAAAAATTGATGATAATAATACGAATATGATAATTGATTGATAGGATGATAAATAAGATAGGATAATAAATGGAGCGAATTTTTGTCATGTAATCAAAATGAAGCAGTTGAATCATGATAATCCTTCGATCACAGAAGGAAATCATATATGGAATGGTGCTGCTCCAATTTTAATATATTATTAAATAGTTTCAAAGAAGTTAATAAAATTTTACATTTATAAAATACAAAATGGAATTGTAGACGATGTATAGCCTGAACAATGAAATATTTCATAGCGGCTTCTGTAGATATTATATTGGATTTTGAAGATATTAATGGAATAAAGGCTAGCAAATTAATTTCTAGACCTATTCATGTGGCTGGTCATGAATTAGATCTAATAGAAATTATTGTACCCAGGATTAACATTATCATAAATAATATCTTTGAAGGATTAAATATTGAAATTAAAAAGAAAAGGATTATTACCTTTATAAATGGGGTATGAACCCATTAGCTTAATTAGCTTATCTTTTTATGAATTTTAGTGTATGATGCACGAAAAATTTTGAATTTTTAAGTAATAGTTTAATTCTATTAAATTCAATGAAAGTAATACTATAATATACATGATTTATCCTATCAAGATAACCCTTTTTCAGGCATTTCATT